TTACCGCACAGATCCACTAGGATGTTTTTTTTATTTTGACACCTAAAAATGCAAAAATCAATTCTTAAAACAAAATTGCAAGAATTGATTTATAATAAGCAGTCTTATCAATATCAAAAATAAGTTTAGGTATTGTGTGGGTACCTAAAGTAAAGGTACCTGTTCAACGTAGGTGCAGGGGGTAGAAAGGCTGATCCAAATTTATTGCTGCAGCTATACATTCAATGTAGAAGAATTTGAATTTTAGAATCGAAAGTTCATAATATAAGACTTCTCGGCTCTTATTCATTTTTTTCATTTTTTTGGAATGAATACATCATTCAATTTGGCAGATAGAACAGAATAGTAAAGATTTCATCGAAAACTTACAGCAGCTTGCCAAACAAACGCTAATAGAAAAAAGAGTACAGGTATGACAGGCATAATATCCACGATTGGGTTGAAAATGGCATAAGCTTCAGGTAATTTGGCGAAGAAAAAACTAGTCGGATAAAGAACAGAATTAAAACAGATACAGGTTAAACTAAGTATATTAGGCATAACAAGCATTTCGTTCGTTCTTGTAGAGTAGATAATTGGATTTTGATTGAGTTATTTTTCTAAGGGAAAAAGGAAAAGAAAAGGTGGATTCAAAATCCTTTTTTCTTCGGACTTTCCCAAACACAAAATACCTCCTTGTATTCTCATTCTCAAATGAGAATGGAAGAAATTCGACTTTCATATAATATCTTAATAGAATTCCATGTAATGATCAATGCATTTTTTGGATTCTATATTATCCGCATGCTTAGAATCCTAGCAAGAAAATATCCCTCATTTTTTAGGTAATTGAAGTGGGGTTGACGGATAATATATAGTATAAATACTGTTTAGTAGTGTCACATAAAACGAAATGGGGCGTGGCCAAGCGGTAAGGCAGCGGGTTTTGGTCCCGTTATTCGGAGGTTCGAATCCTTCCGTCCCAGATTTTTTTTGATGAAACGAAAGATAGAATCGTATTGTGCCCTGCACGACACAAAAGCTTATTAAAGAAAATAATTAGTTCTTATGAACTCTTAGATTAGATGCATTTTTAAGGATTCCTTTTCTTTCTCAGAAAACAAAATCAAGTGTCAAGTCCAGTCAAATTGAATATTTTTATTTTCATTAAAAATTTTGATCTGTCAGGCACATTCAGGATATACTCCTACTATTCATTACTCAATATGTGCTTTGAATATGTGTTTTGAAATTCGAATTTTTTAGATAAACTTTATGCTCCATATCCATGGAGTGGGAATTCTTACAGGATACATTTGATACCTAATGTGAAAAAAAAAAGAGTGGTCCTTCTTTGGTTAAGCGAAAACGATCTCGATTTGGGATTCTTTAAATATACCGAATGATCCATTCCGATAAGGATAAGGTAAGAACTATTCGTTGAATAGAATAGAATGGATTCAAAAAAAAATCATACTTTTCTTATTTTTGATTTTTAGTTCTTTCTATTAGCTAAAAGAAAGAATACTATAAGTAAAAGGAAAGACCTTAATTTTACTTTACACTAATTTTTTTACTTCATTTTTTCTTTCTTTGGTTACTCCAGTCGAAGAAGTATGAAAAGTTTATAATTACTAAAAAACTACCAATCTTTTCATTGGCATAGTTTATTTGTTGGAGAAGAGTTGATCCTTCTCATTTCAGGATTAACCATCTCGGGTTCTCTGTTGAGTATGGAAATTCAATAGTAAATCAGTCTTAACCAAATTATTTTATTCCTCTTTTTCAAACTATGTTTCATTCATATGATAGAATATGGGTTTAAATAAATTGGATCTTTGCAGAGTCTTCCCCGATAGATACTTATTTCATTTATCCATATTTCTCCATAGATAGCAAGTTTGAATTAGTATACAAAACCAATGACTATTCATGATTCCATCAATATTGGATCAATTCTCGATACCACTTTGCAATGAAATTAGAGGGATGTTATGGTAAAACTTCGTTTAAAACGATGTGGTAGAAAGCAACGTGCGACTTGAAGGACATGATCGATTGTGGATTTTGCTATCCACCATTTTCCATAGTAATGAAAATGCTCTTGGCTCGACATAGTCTGTTCTATTTGTCCCGAACCGAATTTGCGCTGGGTTGTTTGTAAGTAAATAGTACACGATGGAGCTCGAGAAGACAGAATTTATTTTTTATCAAGGGAAAGAATCTAGGGTTAGTGAAAACTAATAAATTAGGCCAACTTTGTCAGTCTATCCTTAATACAGAAATTGAAAGGTTAAAATAAGAAAAAAGTCTTATTTTGGAAGATTGGAAAACTTTTTTGATTAAAAGTCTATGAGAATCCATCGTTCATATTCGATTTCTATAGAAGAGGAAAATGCTTTATTGAAGGAAAAAAAAAGAAAGGGTATGTTGCTACTCTTTTGAAAGAAAAAAGAATAGGAATTCCCGAAGTAATGTCTAAACCCAAGGATTTCACAAATCAAAGATAAAGGATTCCGGAACAAGTAAACATGATTTTCAATCGTCTCAACAATAGAATTAGATCAGAATAAGGAATAAAAGTCAATTTGTTCGAGATGAGATAAAGAAAAAAGTTTAGAGACGACTCAAAAAATTTCGAAGGATTTCTCTTTTGAAGTCTGTTAGTCAAAATTAGCCAACTTGAGTCATGAGTATAAATGAAATTTGTTTTTTCTTCTATAAGGAAATTAATGCAAGTCATAGTCTAATTTTTATATACTTGTATTATAGATAGAAATTCGAATCATTTTCTCGAGCCGTATGAGGAGAAAACCTCCTATACGTTTCTAGGGGGGGCATTGTTTATCTACATCTATCCCAATAAGCTGTCTATCGAATCGTTGCAATTGATGTTCGATCTCGAAGAGAAGGAAGAGATCTTCAAAAAGTAGGTTTTTATGATCCGATAAAGAATCAAACTTCTTTAAATGTTCCAGCTATTCTCTATTTCCTTGAAAAAGGTGCTCAACCTACAAGAACTGTTTATGATATTTTAAGGAAAGCAGAATTCTTTAAAGATAAAGAAATAACTTTGAGTTAATTGAAGAACTAAATTATTTAGCCACAATTTGCCTCTTTTTTCGTCCTATTTTTTTTCCTGCATTTATGTCGTGCCAATCCAACAAAAGCCCTTATTTAATTTCCTTATTTGTATCTAATTGGTTTTCTTACCATTGTATTTCTATTGACAAAGGTCTATTGAACAGCTAGAATTTGTAGCTAGATAGGTCTCTTTATCGTCACTTCATATTAGGTATTTCTGTCTACACTTCGCTCAAATGATAGGGTTGCCCCCTTGCATGTACTCGCATAGAAGATTTTTCTATTTAAAGAAATAAAAATTGCTAAAAAAATAACAATTTTGCTATTGTGATTGGGGCTGCCCCTTTTTTAACCTTAGTGAAATTTAACCGATTTGTTTATTTTGGTATTTGAGTGTTTTTAATGAGAGATAAAATCTTTCTTTTGATGTCTTGCTAATTTAATGTTTTGACGGGAGCGTCCGATGTAATTTCATCGATTTTTGGATTTCGATCGTATCTAAGATCCTATTTTATCTGGGTTGCTAACTCAATGGTAGAGTACTCGGCTTTTAAGTGCGACTATGATCTTTTACACATTTGGATGAAGCAACAAATTCGTCCAGACTCTTGGTAGAGTCTAGAAGACCACGACTGATCCTTAAAGGTAATGAATGGAAAAAATAGCATGTCGTAATAAAATCAATTTCTTTTTTTTTATTTTTGGAATAAAAAATTCCGATTTTCTGGGTCTAGTGAATAAATGGATAGAGCCTGGCTCTAATTCTGGTAAAATAAAAAGCAACGAGCTTAACTTCTTAATTGAAAGGATTCCCCGATCTAATTAGACGTTAAAAATGGATTAGTGCCTGATGCGGGGAAAGGTTGGGTTTCCCTATCAGTGGACCCTTTAATTTTTTTAGGAATCCTAATTATTCTTGATTATGGATTGAAAAGGGATGTTATGAATTGAATGTGTAAAAGAAGCAGTATATTGATAACGAAACTGTATTCCAAAGTCAAAAGAGCAATTGGCCTGCAAAAATAAAAGATTTGTTCTTTTTTGTTTTGGAATTAGAACAAACATAAACTAATTAGATAGAAAAGGACCAGAAAAAGATCTATGGATTAGACTCCCTTTCTTCCCAGGGTTTGTTTTTAAAAATGTAACACCCTGTTCTGACCATATTGCACTATGTATTTGATAAATCGAGAAATGCTTTTTTTCTCTGATTCAAGTAGAAATACAAATGGAAAAATTCGAAGGGTATTCAGAAAAACAGAAATCTCGTCAACAATACTTCGTTTACCCACTTCTCTTTCAGGAATATATTTATGCGTTTGCCCATGATTATGGATTAAATGGTTCGGAACCTGTGGAAATTTTTGGTTGTAATAACAAGAAATTTAGTTCACTACTTGTGAAACGTTTAATTATTCGAATGTATCAGCAGAATTTTTGGATTAATTCGGTTAATCATCCTAACCAAGATCGATTGTTGGATCACAGCAATCATTTTTATTCGGAGTTTTATTCTCAGATTCTATCTGAGGGGTTTGCAATCGTTGTAGAAATCCCATTCTCGCTAAGAGAACTATCTTGTCCGGAAGAAAAAGAAATACCAAAGTTTCAAAATTTACAATCTATTCATTCAATATTTCCCTTTTTAGAAGACAAATTTTTGCATTTACCTTATCTATCACATATAGAGATACCCTATCCTATCCATTTTGAAATCTTGGTGCAACTCCTTGACTACCGGATCCAAGATGTTTCATCTTTGCATTTATTGCGATTCTTTCTCAACTATTATTCGAATTGGAATAGTCTTATTACTTCAATGAAATCCATTTTTCTTTTTTCAAAAGAAAATAAAAGACTACTTCGATTCCTATATAACTCTTATGTATCAGAATATGAATTTTTCTTGTTGTTTCTTCGTAAACAATCTTCTTGCT